AATGGAATGCTTGATAAAAAAGATTATTTTGATGTAATAAAAAATGTAATTTATAATTACTTCCATTATATTTAATAGAATTAAACTATTACCTAAAGTATCAAAAACTTTAATGCATCATACAACAAAATATAGAAAAATAAGCTAAGTATTAAGCTAATGGGTTCATACCTCATAAATGGAATATAATCCTTTTTCTAATAAATAAATCAAATAAAATATTATTTATAATTATTCTATTAATAAGTGTACCAATTTCAGTATCATCAAATTCATGATTTATCGTATGAATAGGAATAGAAATTAATATAATAGCATTTATTCCAATTATTATAGAACAAAAAAATCCAATATCTAAAGAATCATCATTAACATATTTTATGTTACAAACTATTGCATCAATATTATTAATAATATCATTTATATTTATAATATTAAATAATAATAAAATTAACTTTAATATAAATACAATAGGAGAAATATTATTAATAAGTTCATTAATAATTAAAAGAGGAATAGCCCCATTTCATTTTTGAATACCAAAAATAATAGAAGGTTTAAATTGAAATAATTGTTTAATTTTAATAACATGACAAAAAATTACACCTTTAATAATAATATCTAATATTATTAAAATTAATTTTATTACATTAACAGCAATAATAATATCAGTTATTATTGGAGCTATTGGAGGATTAAATCAAACATCATTACGAAAAATAATAGCATATTCATCTATTAATAATAATGGATGAATAATAGCTGCAATATTAATAAGTGAAATAATATGAATAACTTATTATATAATATATTCACTAATAACTATAATTATAACATTATCAATAAAAACATATAATAATTATCACATTAATCAAATTATTTCAATAAATGAAACACCAATCAAAAAATTATTATTAATAATTAATATATTATCAATTAGAGGATTACCACCTATAATAGGATTTTTACCAAAATGAATAGTAATCCAATCAACAATATTTATAAATGAATTTATACTACTAGGTTTAATAGTAATTATAACATTAATTACAATTTATTTTTACTTACGTATTATATTTTCAATCATATTATTATCATTTAATGAACAAAAATGAAATATTTTATTATTAAATAAAAATAATAATAAAATTATATTAATAAATTTATTATCTATTATAGGATTATTAATAATTACTTTAATAATTATATTATATTAAGGATTTAAGTTAAATAAACTAATAACCTTCAAAGTTATAAATAAAGTATAAACTTTAAGCCTTAGTATTTAATACACCTTTAAACTTGCAATTTAAAATCATAAATTGAATATAAAACTTAATAAGAAGGTATTTACCTGTAAATAAATTTACAATTTATTGCCTAATATAACTCAGCCATCTTACTAATGAAACGATGATTATTCTCAACTAATCATAAAGATATTGGAACACTATATTTTTTATTAGGTATATGATCAGGAATAATTGGCTTATCAATAAGAATATTAATTCGAATAGAACTAGGAAGACCAGGATCTATTATCGGAAATGATCAAATTTATAATACAATTGTTACAGCACACGCATTTATTATAATTTTCTTTATAGTTATACCTATTATAATTGGAGGATTTGGAAATTGATTATTACCAATTATAATTGGAGCTCCTGATATAGCATTCCCACGAATAAATAACATAAGATTCTGATTATTACCACCATCACTAACACTATTAATTATAAGAAGAATAGTAGATATAGGTACAGGAACAGGTTGAACTTTATATCCTCCTTTAGCTGGATTAATTGGTCATAGAGGAATATCAGTAGATTTAACTATTTTTTCATTACATATAGCAGGTATCTCATCTATTTTAGGAGCTGTAAATTTTATTACAACAACAATTAATATAAAATCACCAGGTATATCTATAGAACAAATCCCATTATTTGTATGATCAGTAGTAATTACAGCAGTACTACTCTTATTATCATTACCTGTTTTAGCAGGAGCTATTACAATATTATTAACTGATCGAAACATAAATACATCTTTTTTTGATCCATCAGGAGGTGGAGATCCAATTTTATATCAACATCTATTTTGATTTTTTGGACATCCTGAAGTATATATTTTAATTTTACCAGGATTTGGAATAATTTCACATATTATTTCACATGAAAGAGGTAAAAAAGAAGTTTTTGGTAATTTAGGAATAATTTTTGCTATAGCAGCAATTGGTTTATTAGGATTTGTTGTATGAGCCCATCATATATTTACAGTAGGAATAGATGTAGATACTCGAGCATACTTCACGTCAGCTACAATAATTATTGCTGTACCTACAGGTATTAAAGTTTTTAGTTGATTAGCAACTATACATGGATCAAAATTAACTTTTAGACCATCATGTTTATGAACACTTGGATTCGTATTCCTATTCACTTTAGGTGGATTAACAGGAATTGTTTTATCAAATTCATCAATTGATATTACCTTACATGATACATATTATGTTGTTGCACATTTTCACTATGTATTATCAATAGGAGCAGTATTTGCTATTATAGCAGGATTTATTCAATGATATCCATTATTTACAGGACTAAATATAAATCCATTATGATTAAAAATTCAATTTATTACAATATTTATTGGAGTAAACTTAACATTTTTCCCACAACATTTTCTAGGATTAGCAGGTATACCACGACGATATTCAGATTATCCTGATATATTTACAACTTGAAATATTATTTCATCAATAGGAGCACTAATTTCAACACTAAGAATAATATTATTTATTATAATTTTATGAGAAAGATTAACAACTATACGACAAACAGTATTTAGATCACATATAATAAGATCTTTAGAATGAAATCATAACCTTCCTCCAACAGAACATACATATAATGAATTACCAACAATAATCTCATTCTAATATGGCAGATTAGTGCAATAGATTTAAGCTCTATAAATAAAGAATAAACTTTTATTAGAAATAACAACATGACCAAATTTATATTTACAAGATAGATCTTCTCCATTAATAGAACAACTAATTTTCTTTCATGATCATATCATAATAATTTTAATAATAATTGTAACCACAGTATCATATACCATAATTATATTAATCTTTAATAAACAAATCAATTTAAACATATTAGAAGGACAAATAATTGAATTAATTTGAACAGTAACACCAGCAATAACATTATTTTTTATTGCAACACCTTCATTACGATTATTATATTTAATAGATGAAATTAATAACCCCATATTAACAATTAAAGCAGTTGGTCATCAATGATACTGAACTTATGAATATTCTGATTTTAACAATACAGAATTTGATTCTTATATAATTAATAAAGAAAATATTAATGATATACGATTATTAGATGTTGATAATCGATTAGTTTTACCATCTAATGTATTTATCCGAACAATTGTAACATCAATAGATGTAATTCATTCATGAACTTTACCCTCAAGAGGAGTAAAAATTGATGGTACACCAGGACGACTAAATCAAGCTAGATTAATATTAAATCGTAATGGATTAATTTATGGTCAATGCTCTGAAATCTGTGGAACAAACCATAGATTTATACCAATTGTAGTTGAAAGAACACCTATTAATTCATTCATTAAATGAATAATAAAATCATCAAATGACTGAAAGCAAGTATTGGTCTCTTAAACCATTTGATAGTAATTAGCAACTACTTTTGATGAGAAATTTAGTTAAAAATAACATTAATATGTCATATTAAAATTATTGATAATAATTCAATAAATTCTAATTCCACAGATAGCACCAATAAGATGAATAATTATTTATATTTACTTTATAATAATCATAATAATATATATTATAAAAATATACTTTACTAAAAATACATATATTAATAAATCATCAAAAAATGTAATTGAAAAAAAAGCAAATAATTGAAAATGATAACTAACCTATTCTCAATTTTTGATCCATCAACCAGATTAATAAATATACCAATAAATTGAACTAGAACCTTTATTGGTTTAATATTATTAACAAACATTTATTGAATAATAAATAATCGATATACATCAATATGATTATTACCAATAAATATTTTAAATAAAGAATTCAAAATTTTATTAAATCCTAAAACTAATAAAGGAACAACATTAATTTTTATTTCAATTTTCACTTTAATTATATTAAATAATATTATAGGATTATTCCCATATTTATTTACTAGAACAAGTCATTTAACAATAACATTAACATTAGCTCTACCATTATGATTATCATCAATAATTTTTGGATGATTAAAAAATACAGAAAGAATATTTACACATCTAGTTCCAGTAGGAACTCCGATAGTATTAATACCTTTTATAGTATGTATTGAATCTATTAGTAACTTAATCCGACCTGGTACCTTATCAGTACGATTAGCTGCAAATATAATTGCCGGACATTTAATTTTAACATTATTAGGAAATACAACAATAAATGTTTCAATAAAATTAATACCAATTATACTATTTACACAAATAATATTATTAACTTTAGAAACAGCAGTAGCAATTATTCAAGGATATGTATTTGCTGTATTAAGAACATTATATACTAGAGAAGTAAACTAATGTCAAATCAAAACCACCCTTATCATTTAGTAGAAATAAGTCCATGACCTTTAGTAGGAGCATTATCAACAATATTAACTTTAACAGGTCTAGTAAAATTTTTCCAACAAACATCAATATTAATATTAACTATAGGCACAATAATAACTTTATTAACAATAATTCAATGATGACGAGATGTAGTACGAGAAGGAACATATCAAGGATTACATACTAAATTAGTAATTAAAGGTTTACGATGGGGAATAATTATATTTATTATTTCAGAAGTATTTTTCTTTATTTCATTCTTCTGAACTTTTTTTCATAGAAGATTATCACCAACAGCCCAAATTGGATCAATATGACCCCCAGAGGGAATTATACCATTTAATCCTATACAAATCCCATTATTAAATACTATAATTTTATTAACATCAGGAGTTAGTGTAACATGAGCTCATCATAGAATATTAAATAATAATATAAAAGAAATAAATAAAGGATTAATATTAACTATTATTATAGGATTATATTTTACCTTATTACAAGCATATGAATATATTGAAGCACCATTTACTATTAGAGATTCAATTTATGGATCAGCCTTTTTTATAGCAACAGGATTTCACGGACTACATGTCATTATTGGAACAACATTTTTAATTGTATGCATAAATCGTCAATTAAACTTCCATTTCTCAAAAAATCATCATGTAGGATTTGAGGCAGCAGCATGATATTGACATTTTGTAGATGTTGTTTGACTATTCTTATACATTTCAATTTATTGATGAGGTAATTAATTTATTTAATATAAAAAGTATATTTAACTTCCAATTAAAAAGTCTGTATTATACAGAATAAATAATAAAATCAACAATAATTATATCAATTACAGCAATTTTAATTACTAATTTAATAATAATTCTAAACATTATTCTATCAAAAAAAATATTATTAGATCGAGAAAAAAGATCACCATTTGAATGTGGTTTTGATCCATCATCATCACCACGAATTCCTTTCTCATTAAAATTTTTCCTAATTGCAGTTATTTTTTTAATTTTTGATATTGAAATTGCATTATTACTACCAATATTACCAACAATAACAATATCAAATATAAATCAATGATTATTAACAACCGTAATATTTATTTGTATTTTAATTATTGGATTATACCATGAATGAAATCAAGGAGGACTAAATTGAGCCAAATAGGATTTTAGTTAATTATAACATTTGATTTGCAATCAAAAAGTATTGATTTAATCAATTTATCTTAAATAAGAAGCATATAATGTATTTAATTTCGACTTAAAAGATGGTAATAATATTACCCTTATTTAATATATTAATTGAAACCAAAATAGAGGTAAATCATTGTTAATGATTAAATTGAATTAATTAATTCCAATTAAGGAAATATGTATGATCAAATAATAGCTGCTAACTAATTATTTTAACGGTTAAATACCGTTTATATTTCTAATTTATATAGTTTAAATAAAACATTACATTTTCATTGTAAAATTAAAATATAATTTTTATAAATATTTATAAGATAAATTATCTTCCTTAATATCTTCAATATTAAACTCTACATAAGCTATATAAATATATTAAAAATAATAAAATAAACCAAAAAGAAATAAAAATATAAAACAAATTAAAAATATTATTTTGAATATTTTGATTTTTTAAAGAAAAATCATTTAATAAATAAGATAAGCCTTGACCCCCTAGAAATTCAAATCAACCATAATCACCTCTTTTATTTATTTTAAGTCCTAATAATAAATATAAATAAGAAAATTTAACTGTAATATAAGGCATAAATCATATAACACCAAAGTAATAACATAAACTTTTATAATTTAAATTTAAAATAATATCATATAAATTAAATTTATTAATAATATATCCTAATCAACCACCAAATAAACAAATTAATAAAACTATTAATTTTAAATAAAAAGGAATTATTACTAAATAAGGAGTAGGAAATAATAACCATATAAGTATTCTACCTCCAAAAATAGAAACAATAACTATTACAAATATACCCTTCAATATAACTCAACCTTCATCATAAATTGAATGATAACAATAAAAAGAAAAATCCTTAATAATTAAATAATAAATCAATCGAATTCTATAACTTACAGTTAATCCAGTAGAAAAATAAAATAAAAAATAAGAAAATATATTAATATAACAAGATGAATATAATTCAAGAATTAAATCCTTAGAATAAAATCCAGATAAAAAAGGTATACCACATAAACATAATCTAGAAATAATAAAACACACACAAGTTAATGGTATTTGAATATATAAATTACCTAAATAACGAATATCTTGACAATCTTTAAATGAATGAATAACTACACCAGAACATATAAACAATAATGCTTTAAATAAAGCATGAGTTAATAAATGAAAATAAGCTAAATAAATATAACCAAAAGACAAAATAGATATTATTAAACCTAATTGACTTAAAGTAGATAAAGCAATAATTTTTTTTAAATCAAATTCATAATTTGCACAAAAACCTGATATAAATATTGTAATTAAAGCAATAAATAATATAAATAAACTTAAAGAAGAATCAAGATATAAAGGATTAAAACGAATTAATAAATAAACCCCAGCAGTAACTAATGTAGAAGAATGAACTAAAGATGATACAGGAGTAGGTGCAGCTATAGCTGCCGGCAATCAAGGAGAAAATGGGATCTGAGCACTTTTAGTTATAGCAGAAATAACAATTAATAATCCAATAATTTTAACATCAAAATTAAAAGAAAAAAAATCAATATATATAAAATAATTTCATCTTCCATATCTAAATATTCAAGCAATAGATATCAATAATATTCTATCACCTACACGATTAGAAAGAGCAGTAATTATTCCAGCATTAAATGATTTAACATTTTGATAATAAATAACTAAACAATAAGAAACTAAACCTAATCCATCTCAACCTAATAAAATTCTAATAAGATTAGGGCTAATAATTATAAATATTATAGAAAAAATAAATATTAAAACCAAAATAACAAAACGATCTAAGTATTTATCACCAAATATATATTCCTTACTATAATAAATAATTAAAGAAGAAATAAATAATACAAAACCTATAAAAATTAATGATATTCAATCAAATAATAATGTTATAATAATTTGAGAACCATTTAATATAAACAACTCATATTCAACAAAATAAACAATTCCATTTATAATAAAATAAAATCCTAATATTAAAAAAATAAATCTAATTAAAATTAAATATAATAATAAAATATTACATAAAGAAAATATGTATAAAATAACCTAAAGTATAAAAATACATAATCAGAACCACAAACTGATATTTTAAATTAAATTATTTAAGTTAAATAAAATAAATACTAGATATTAAAATTAATAAATTTAAAGGAAATCAATGTAAAAATAATAATATATATTCTCGTATATACCCATTACAAAAAGAAAAAGAACCAGAAAATAATTTACCATGTTGACTATAAGAATATATATATAATGTATAAGCAGCTCTAAAAAAAGCTATAAATATAAAAATATATGTATTAATTGAAAATAAAGATACTAATCTATTAAATAATATAATTTCACCTATTAAATTTAAAGAAGGAGGAGCTGCTATATTATAAGATCTTAATAAAAATCATCATAATGATATTCTAGGTATAAAATTAATTAAACCCTTAATTATATATAATCTACGACTACTAAAACGTTCATAAACAATATTAGCTAAACAAAATAAACCAGATGAACATAAACCATGAGCTACTATTAAAATTAAAGAACCCATAAATCCTCAATAATTAAAAGATATTAAACCACCTAATACTAAACCTATATGAATTACAGAAGAATAAGCAATTAATGACTTTAAATCTCTTTGACGTAAACAAACCAAACTAATAAATAAACCACCAATTAAACTAATTCTAATTCAAATATAATTATATTTTAATCCTGAACTAACTAATAATGAAAATACACGAAATAGACCATATCCACCCAATTTCAATAACACACCAGCCAAAATTATTGAACCAGACACAGGGGCTTCTACATGAGCTTTAGGTAATCATAAATGAACAAAAAATATAGGTATTTTAACAAGAAAAGAAAAAATTATACAAAAATAAAACATAAAATATAAATAATTAAAATTAAAAATTAAAAAAAAAGATAAACTACCAAAAAAAGAATAAAAATATAAAATAGATAATAATATAGGTAAAGAAGAAAATAATGTATAAAATAAAAAATATATACCAGCTTGTAAACGCTCAGGTTGATACCCCCAACCAAAAATTAAAAATAAAGTAGGAATTAATCTAGATTCAAAAAATAAATAAAATAAAATTAAATTATTACTAGAAAAAGTTAAAATCAACATAATAATTAAAAACAAAATAAAAAAAATAAATATATTAGAATAATACCTATAATGATAAATAGATTCACTAGCCAAAATTATTAACCCACAAATTCAAAATCTTAATAAAATAAGTACATATGAAAAAACATCACAACCTAAAAAATATCTCAAATTACAAAAATAATAAAAACTAACAAAATTAAAATAAAATATAAATAAAATAACAAATAATATAAAATGAACTAATCATCAATAACCATAATAAGATAAAGGAATTAAAAACAAAACAAAAAATAAAAACTTTAACATTGAAGTAAATTAAAAGAACAAAAATAATCATTACCATAACCACGAATTAATCCTACAAGTAATGATAATCCTAACGTAGCTTCACAAACTCAAAAAGTTAACAAAATTATTAATAAAAATAAATCAAAAAATCTAAATATTAAATAAATAAATATTAATAAAAATAAAGAAAGTACAATATATTCTAATCTTAATAAAGTAATTAAAAAATGATCATAATTAAAAGAAAAAACCAATAACCCACAAATAAATATTATAAAAGGAATAATAAAATAAATTAACACTAGTTTTAATAATTTAAATAAAAATATTGGTCTTGTAAACCAAAAATGAATTATATTCTTAAAACTTCAAAGGAAAGTAAAAAACTTATCAATAATTCCCAAAACTATTATTTTAATAAACTACCCTTTGGATTAAAATATTATTAACAATAAATATATTACTAAATATAGTATTTCTTATTATAAAACACCCTTTATCTATAGGATTACTAATTATTATACAAACAATTATCATTTCATTAATTACAGGAATAATTTATAAAACATTCTGATTCTCATTCATCTTATTTTTAATATATATTGGTGGAATAATAGTATTATTTATTTATATAACAAGATTAATACCAAATATAATATTTAATATTTCAAATAAAAATATTATTATTATAATATTAATTATAATAACAATAATTATTATCAATAAAAATTATAATATTATAAATAATGATATAATAATAACTACTTCAAATAATATAATTTTAACCAAAATATATAATAAGCCAGTAAATTTATCAATTATTATATTAGCTTCATATTTATTATTTACAATAATTACTGTATTTAAAATCATAGAATATAATAAAGGTCCTTTACGAATAATATTTAACTAATGAATATACCATTACGAAAAAATCATCCAATTATAAAAATTATAAATAATTCATTAATTGATCTACCAACCCCAATTAACATTTCAACTTGATGAAATTTTGGATCACTACTAGGTATTTGTTTAATTGTACAAACACTAACAGGATTATTTTTAGCAATACATTATGCACCTAATATTGAAATTGCATTCAACAGTCTAAGTCATATTTGTCGAGATGTAAATTATGGATGATTAATACGAACTATTCATGCAAATGGAGCATCAATATTTTTTATTTGTATTTATTTACACGTAGGACGAGGATTATATTATGGATCATATAAATATATTGAAACATGAATAACAGGAGTACTAATTTTATTATTAGTAATAATAACCGCATTTTTAGGATATGTATTACCATGAGGACAAATATCATTTTGAGGGGCAACTGTAATTACAAATTTATTATCAGCTATACCTTATCTGGGTACAGAATTAGTTCAATGAGTATGAGGAGGATTCGCAGTAGATAATTCAACATTAAATCGATTTTTCACTTTACATTTCCTAATACCTTTTGTAATCATAGCAATAGTAATAATTCATTTACTATTTTTACATCAAAAAGGATCAAATAATCCTTTAGGATTAAAAAGAAATATTGATAAAATTCCATTTCATCCATATTTTACTATAAAAGATATTGTTGGATTCATTATTACTATTATATTAATAACAATATTAACATTAATAAATCCTTATTTATTAGGAGATCCAGATAACTTTACACCAGCTAATCCATTAGTAACACCTACACATATTCAACCTGAATGATATTTTTTATTTGCATATGCAATTTTACGATCAATTCCTAATAAATTAGGAGGTGTAATTGCACTTATAATATCAATCTTAATTTTAATAATTATACCATTATATAAAAGCTATTTTCAAAGAAATAATTTCTATCCAATTAACCAAATAACATTTTGATTAATAACATCAACAACAACACTGTTAACAATCATAGGAGCTAAGCCAGTAGAAGAACCATATATTATAATAAGACAAATCTTAACAATTATATATTTTATATATTTTTTAATAGATAATATAATTAAAATAATATGAGATAAATTAATTAAATAAAAGTTAATAAGTTTATTAAAACATATATTTTGAAAATATAAAAAAGGAATTAAATCTCCTATTAACTTAACTAAAATTAGTTCAATAAATAAATATTGAAACAACTAATAATTTAAAACCAATAAAAAAAATTAAATAATTTAAAGACAAAGGTAAATAACATTTTCAAGCCAAATATATAAGCTTATCATACCGAAACCGTGGTAAAGTACCACGAACTCAAATAAATAAAAAAGACAAAAAAACTATTTTTATAAAAAAATAAAATGTGAAAATATCACAACCTAAAAAAATTAAACAAGAAAATAATCTTATAAATAAAATTATAGAATACTCTCTTAAAAAAATTAAAATAAATCCACCACTTCTATATTCAACATTAAATCCTGAAACTAATTCAGATTCACCTTCAGCAAAATCAAATGGAGTACGGTTAGTATCAGCTAAAAAAGAAGAAAATAAACATAAACATAATGGAAAAAAAATTAAAAAATATCAGCCAAAATACTGAAAATAATAAAAATCAATTAAACAATATCTACCCGTTAAAATAATAAAAGATAATAAAATTAAAAACAAACTAACTTCATAAGAAATAGTTTGAGCTACTGAACGCAATCTACCTAATAAAGCATAATTTGAATTAGAAGACCAACCAGCAATCATAATTCTATATACATTTAATCTAGCACAACATAAAAAGAATAAAATACCTAATTTATAACAAAAAATATTACTAAAATAAGGAATAACAATTCAAATAATTAAAGATAAAAACAAATTAAAAATAGGAGAAAAATAATATGGAAAATAATTAGAAAGATTAGGCAAAACACTTTCCTTTACAAATAACTTAATAGCATCAGAAAAAGGCTGTAAAATTCCTAAATAACTAACTTTATTAGGACCTTTACGAATTTGAATATAACTTAACACTTTACGTTCAAATAAAGTAAAAAAAGCTACACCAACTAATACCAAAATTATTAATAATAAAAAAGATAATGAAGAAATAATATAATCATTAATTATCAATATTAATTATTGTTATATAACAATATAAATAAATCCTAAATTTATTGCACTTAAATTCTGCCAAACTAACTATAAATAATAATAAAAATAAATTATTTAATCTATATGGTCCTTTCGTACTAACATAAAATTAATAATTAAGGATAGAAACCAACCTGGCTCACGCCGGTTTGAACTCAGATCATGTAAGATTTTAAAAGTCGAACAGACTTAATAATTAAGTACCTTCACCTAACAATTATCTTAATCCAACATCGAGGTCGCAATCTCCTTTGTCGATAAGAACTCTCAAAAAGAATTACGCTGTTATCCCTAAGGTATCTTCATCTTAAAACAATAATAAAAGGTCAAATATACAAAAATAATTGATTATAAAAAATAAGAGTTTAATATATCTTAATGTCACCCCAACCAAATAAATTAATTTATAAAATAAAAATAAGCTAAAAATAAATATAAAATAAGTAATAAAGATCTATAGGGTCTTCTCGTCCTATAAATAAATTTAAGCATTTTAACTAAAAATTTAAATTCTAATAATAATTATGAGACAGTTAATATTTCGTCCAACCATTCATTCCAGTTCACAATTAATAAACTAATGATTATGCTACCTTTGCACAGTCAAAATACTGCGGCCATTTAATTAAATCATTGAGCAGGTCAAATTTCAAATTAAATACAAGAAAAGATGTTTTTGATAAACATGCGAATAAATATTTTGCCGAATTCCTTATAATAATTTAATAATAAAAATAAATTTATATAAAAATATACTAATTAAATTATTATTTAAAAAATTAAAAAATTAAATAAATAATTCTAATAAATAATTAAATTAAAATAAATCAAATAAAATAAAATAATAAATTATAATATACTCAATAATGATAGATAATATAAAACCTACATATTAATTAAAAATTAAAATTATAAAACCAATTTAAGAGCTAATCCCCCAAAATCTTATTATAAATAAATAATTTATAATCATAAAATTATAAATTAAATAAAAATAACTAAATTAAATTAATTTATTAGAAAACTAGATATCATAACTTACGAATAATATTTCACAACTAACCAATTATATTATATAAATATATAACTTTAAAAAACATAATTGGTTAGATCAAGTCAATTCGAGAAAAATAAATAATTAAAATTATTAAATCAACCCTGATACAAAAGGTACAAAATTAATTCTACTACATAAATTATAAATAAATCCTTAACAGTACAAATAAACTATAACAAAAATATTAATTCAAAATATTACTAAAACAATAAATAAAATTTTAATTTAAAATAAAAATATTTATAAAATAAATAAAAGTAATATAATTAAAATCAGAAATAAAAGAATTGCACCCTCAATCTATTCAATGTAAATGAATAATTTTATATAAACTAACTTCTGATAATCTTTCTAGATACACTTTCCAGTACATCTACTTTGTTACGACTTATCTCAAAATAAATGAGAGCGACGGGCGATATGTACTTATTTTAGAGCTAAAATCAAAATAATATTATAAATAAAATTACAATTAAATCCACCTTTATTAAAATTTTAAAATTTAAATCCATTTATTCAAATAATATTGTAATTCATAACCACTTTATTATAAACTGCACCTTGACCTGAAATAATATTTAATTAAAAATAAAGTAAATTTTAATTCTAATAAAATAAACTTATAACGGCGGTATACATACTGATAAACAAAATAAAGCAAGATAAAACGAGGATTATCGATAAAGGCACAAATTCCTCTAAATAGACTAAAACACCGCCAAGTTTTTTAGGTTTAAAGAACATATCTAATAATACCCTAGCAAAATTTAACATATACAATAATAGGGTATCTAATCCTAGTTTAAATTATATATTTCGAAGAACCAAAACAAAATTAATTAATATTTAAATTTCACTTAAAAATAAAACATATTAAATTCAAAAAAATAACTTAACTTCATAAAAACCAAATTTATTAATTTACACCTTTTGTATAACCGCGTATGCTGGCACAAAATTATACAGAATTACAAAAAATATCCAATTCAAATTTAAATTCATATTCAATATTAAATACTGCAAAAAATAAATCCATTAATTTATACGCAAAAACTTACATGTACATAATTTATAAAATTAATAAATTTTTAACCAAAACTAAATTAATACTTAAATAAATAAATAAATTATTAGTACTAATTAAATATTCCTCAAGCATTCTATTTTTAAAAAGGAAAAAAAATTCTAGAATGCTTCAAGGAATAATAACCATCAAGTGAACTAATTTAAGGGATATCCTCCTATCGAAGTGCTACTAAAATATGTTAAATTGCTCAGAATAATTTAACCTAATTAATAATTCAATTAAATATTAAAATATAACTTACACATTATTACTAAAAAAATAAAAATATAGACCAGCTTATATAAAAATTTAATTTTAGTACACTAACATAAATAAAATACGGATTACTTTAATAAAAGGTTATATTAAATAAATGAATATTGATTAGAATGTAGTATTAATAATAATTTAATTATAGGTAATTAAAATGCAATAAGTAATATCTCTAAATAAGAGATTACTTTATCCTTATTACTATTAAATTAAAAACCCTCTTTCATTCTTCCACTTTTTTTCCACTTAGTGGAAAGAATGAAAGAGGATTTATTCTATAATAAGATTTTAATTAGAATAAATAGACCTTATTAAAAGTTAGATTATTAAGATATAATAAATAATTTATTTAATTAACCATTATTTATTAATTATTATATAATAAGAATTTAATATAAATATGAAATATTATTTTTATCAATTATTAATAATATACTAATATAATTATATATATATATTAAATTCTTATTATATAATAATCTAAATCTAAATCTACAAAGGTTATTATTAATTAATCATTATAAGATATAAATATAAAACTTTAATATAAAACAACAGGTATAAAAGCATGCTTTTTGCACTATACTCATAAAAGCCCCCATTACTTTTTACAATTTAAGCTTACTTTTATCTAAATTAACCTTTTTAATACATGACTTTTTATATTTTAGACATATTAAATTATGATAAATTAGAATAAAATTTACACTACAACGTAGTAATTTTTAAAAATATTAATTAAGTATACATTAAATAAATTTAAACGAATTGATAAGATAAAAACAAAATAATATAAATCAATCAGCAATTATAATAAAAGTAATTAAAATTAGCTCAGAAATAATTTTAATTACAAATAATTAATAATTAAACAAATACCAAATTATAAAATCATTTTTTTATAATTAATAGAATAGTACTGACTCTTTATAATTTTATTAATAAGTACAAAAGAAATAAATAAAATTTATAAATTCAATTTCGATAAAATAACCAATTTAGGTGCAATTAACATTAGCTCAGAAATAATTTTAATTGCAAATAATGCTAAAAATGGTAAAAAAACGATTTGATTTAACAAGAAAACATCAACTAGAAAGCCCAAATTGATTAAAAGTATAATCAATTTTGAAAAAAGTATATATTTAGATTGATGAAAATAAATGAAATTTATAAATTCAATTTCGATAAAATAACCAATTTAGGTGCAATTAACATTAGCTCAGAAATAATTTTAATTGCAAATAATGCTAAAAATGGTAAAAAAACGATTTGATTTAACAAGAAAACATCAACTAGAAAGCCCAAATTGATTAAAAGTATAATCAATTTTGAAAAAAGTATATATTTAGATTGATGAAAATAAATGAAATTTATAAATTCAATTTCGATAAAATAACCAATTTAGGTGCAATTAACATTAGCTCAGAAATAATTTTAATTGCAAATAATGCTAAAAATGGTAAAAAAACGATTTGATTTAACAAGAAAACATCAACTAGAAAGCCCAAATTGATTAAAAGTATAATCAATTTTGAAAAAAGTATATATTTAGATTGATGAAAATAAATGAAATTTATAAATTCAATTTCGATAAAATAACCAATTTAGGTGCAATTAACATTAGCTCAGAAATAATTTTAATTGCAAATAATGCTAAAAATGGTAAAAAAACGATTTGATTTAACAAGAAAACATCAACTAGAAAGCCCAAATTGATTAAAAGTATAATCAATTTTGAAAATAATAAACATAAAGTGAATTAATATTAGTTAATGGAATGCTTGATAAAAAAGATTATTTTGATGTAATAGGTGCAATTAACATTAGCTCAGAAATAATTTTAATTGCAAATAATGCTAAAAATGGTAAAAAAACGATTTGATTTAACAAGAAAACATCAACTAGAAAGCCCAAATTGATTAAAAGTATAATCAATTTTGAAAATAATAAACATAAAGTGAATTAATATTAGTT